ATATATGGAAAGTTAAAAAATCATCATATAATAATCCAGAAATTGAAATAGAAAAGAAAAAGGGGAGGTTTGTGATGATTTTTCAATCTTTTATACTAGGTAATCTAGTATCCTTATGCATGAAGATAATAAATTCGGTCGTTGTGGTCGGACTCTATTATGGATTTCTGACCACATTCTCCATAGGGCCCTCTTATCTCTTCCTTCTCCGAGCTCGCGCTATGAAAGAAGGAACCGAGAAGAAAGTATCAGCAACAACCGGGTTTATTACGGGACAGCTCATGATGTTCATATCGATCTATTATGTGCCTCTGCATCTAGCATTGGGTAGACCTCATACAATAACTGTCCTAGCTCTACCGTATCTTTTGTTTCATTTCTTCTGGAACAATCACAAACACTTTTTTGATTATCGATCTACTAACAGAAATTCAATGCGTAATCTTAGCATTCAATGTGTATTCCTGAATAATCTAATTTTTCAATTATTCAACCATTTCATTTTACCAAGTTCAATGTTAGTCAGATTAGTCAACATTTATATGTTTCGATGCAACAACAAGATGTTATTTGTAACAAGTAGTTTTGTTGGTTGGTTAATTGGTCACATTTTATTCATGAAATGGGTTGGATTGGTATTAGTCTGGATACGGCAAAATAATTCTATTCGATCTAATAAGTACCTAGTGGCAGCATTGATAAATTTTAGGGCTCGAAGCTTTAGTATTCTCTTATTTATTACCTGTGTCTACTATTTAGGCAGAATACCGTCACCCATTCCTATGAAAGAAACCGAAGAAAAGGAGGATCCAGACAAAATCGATGAAAGGGAAGAGATACGAGTGAATAGAAAGAAAAAAACAAAAGATGAATTCCTCTTTAAAGAGACACGATATAAAAATAGACCCGTTTATGAAACTTATTATCTGGATGTGGATCGGAATCAAGAAAATTCGAAGTTAGAAATATTTAAAGAAAAAAAATATTTCCAAAGTAAATTACTAAAAATATTAATACGTAAGATACATACACTAATAGATAGGAAGAAATTCGACCGCCTCCTATATATTTAAAACTTTCTCCTATTAAAAAACTCGTAATGCCAAATCTATTTGGCATCCCATCAATTATTCGTCTATCACAAAAATAAATTATTTGAGAAAAAAATCTTATACTTTTAGTTAAGAAGATTCTATAGAAATAATCAATATAACCATGATTATATGTCCAAACATATATCACATATATGATTTTATCATAAAAAATTTGAAGTTTATTAGAAATACTTTTAACAACTGAATTTAAGAAATATAAATTCTGTAAAGATGAATAAACAGGCTTATAGAAAAAGGATGCTATCAGGATTCCACAAGAAGTTATACTGACCGAAAAAGTTGCATTTGTTAGAAATTCATACCAATTCCAACCCATGAATTTTTTTTCATTTTGATAGAAAAAGCTTATAAACGGAATTAATACTTTGGATAATATATCTAACTGCATTCCTTTTTGATGGAAGAACGGAATTCCGATTAATCCAATGAATAAAGTAAATAAACTTAATACAAGCATCGGAAATAGCATAGTATTGCCCGACTCACGGGGATATGAAAAAATGTACTTAGTGCCGAAATTAGGAATAGTAAATAAGGGTACTATCGTACTTGTTTCATTACTATTAATTCGATTTTTTTTTTTTTCCTTGTTAATAGTAATAAAGGTAATAACCAAAAATTGGTTTTAATCCCCTTTTCCCCTTCTTTACCCCATAAAGATATTGAGTATACCGAACTTTTTTTTTTGCCACTGTAAGTTTGAAAATAAACATTTAAATGTCCCTCAAAAGTAAGTAAATATATACGAAACATATAAAATGCAGTTAACCCCACTGTGGAACAAGCGATTATTGCAAAAATAGGTGAATAGAACCAACTATCATTAAGAATTTCATCTTTTGACCAAAAACAAGCAAGAGGTGGAATACCACAAAGAGAAAGCGTACCTACTAAAAAGGATATTTTAGTAACAGGCACCTGTTTTCTTAAACCTCCCATAAGAACCAGATTTTGGCTTTTATCTGGAGAATAGCCAACAATAGTTTCCATTGAATGGATAATCGATCCGGAGCCTAAAAACAACAAAGCTTTGGAATAAGCATGAGTAATCAAATGAAACAAAGCAGCTCGATAAGAACCCATACCTAGAGCCAACATCATATAGCCCAATTGAGACATTGTAGAATAAGCTAAACCTTTCTTAATATCTTTTTGAGCAAGAGCTAAAGTGGCTCCTAAAAGTAATGTTATTATACCTATCAAAGCTATTAGCTTCATTATGAAAGGTAAAACTCTTAAAAGCGGGAGAAGACGGGCGACAAGAAAAATTCCAGCCGCTACCATAGTAGCGGCATGTATAAGAGCTGAAATAGGGGTAGGCCCTTCCATAGCATCAGGTAACCATATATGAAGGGGAAATTGAGCAGATTTAACAATTGAGCCAGCAAATAATAGAAAGGCACACAAAGTAGAAAATATCAAATTAATTTCATTAGTATAAACCAAGTTATTGAATATTTCAAACAAATCCCGAAATTCTAAACTCCCTGTTATCCAGTAAAATCCTAAAATTCCTAATAATAAACCAAAATCTCCAATACGATTAGTCACAAACGCTTTTTGACAAGCTTTCGATGCAATAGGCCGGGTGAACCAAAAACCTATTAATAGATAAGAACACATTCCAACCAATTCCCAAAAAAAATAAATTTGTATGAGATTAGAACTAGTAACTAATCCTAACATTGACGTATTGAAAAAACTCATATAAGCAAAAAACCTCAAATATCCCTGATCATGAGACAGATAATTGTCACTATAAAAAAGAACCATAATTCCAACAGTAGTGATTAATATTAACATAATAGAAGAAAGTGAGTCAACTAAATAGCCAAATTCTAAAGAAAAGTAATTATTGATAGTCCAAGACCATATAGATAAATAGATAGAAGGATTATTTTTTTGTTGAATAGAAAGATAGGTTGAAAAAATCATAACTATACTTAAGAATAAAATACTAGGAAAAACCCACATACGACGAAGATCTTTTGTTGCGGTGGGAAAAAGTATAAGTCCTACTCCTATTAATATAGGAACTGGAAAGAGAATAAAAGGTATAATCCATGAATATTGATATATATCTTGCATAAAAATAAAAATATATATATATATATTTTTGATGTTTATTTTAAAAAATTATTTCTGATTTACCGGTTCTTAGCTTTTTTGAAATGATAAGGGGTCGGTTAATAAACAAAAAAAAAATGACAATATACAAAATATAGAATTTTGTAGACTTTTTTGAATATTTTTTTTTTTCAAAAAGTTTTTCCCGAAAAGTTAGTTATTTTAGTTGGCTTATTCAGAATAATTAAAAAATGTCTTTTTGAAAATTAATTAATTTAATTGTCTTAAAAAAAAAAAAAGAAATGTCTTTTTTTTTCGTTTTCATTAAAGGTTATGATCTTCAAACCATAACATCCAAGGCTTGACTTTCCTAAAATTAAAAGGAGTTTTTAATAAACTCTCTTTTAGAAAATTATTTATTTTGGCACTTTTAATAGATAAGAGACTAAGTACTGGCTATTGCACAGTTTTAAATGAAATTAAAATTAGATGCATTCCTTGTGTGAGCCGAGCCAATTTCATTTTTCAATTAAGTGAAAAATGAAATTGGTATTGAGGATTCTTTATTAAAACTTTCGATCTTTTTTTTTATGTATTTTAGCCCATTTTAGTACCTGTATAAATGCATGTAGGCTGACAAAAAGAAACTTTCCAGAGATAGAAATAAAATTAAGGGGTTTTGAACAAAAGATAATAGATGTCTTTGACATCCAACAAGTAAAAACTTATTCTAGTTTTTGAATGGCAGTTCCGAAAAAACGTACATCTATCTCAAAAAAACGTATTCGTAAAAATATTTGGAAAAAGAAAGGATATTGGGCTGCGTTGAAAGCTTTTTCATTAGGTAAATCTCTTTCTACACGCAATTCAAAAAGTTTTTTTATGCAAAAACATCAATAATCAACAATAGGAAAAATCTGAGGTGCTTTAATTCGAAAAGTAGTCAGTCTAATTTGTTTTGAATTGTAAATTGTTTCTAATTTTTTTATAAGTCTTTTTTTATATTATAAGTTAGAAACAATTTACAATTCAAAATTTGAATTTTATTACAAAAATATTGTATTTATTATTATAAATAGATTCTATTTCTATAGAAGTTACTATTTGTATATATAGCTCTATAAGTTAATAGAAATAGATATAAAATAAAAAAAAAATATCTACCATAGAACTAAAAAGAATAACTAAAAAAAAATTATGTTTTTGGTTTGACCCGATCAATAGCTATGATAAATTGAATTTGTTTCGTTTTTGGAATTACAAAATTCTTTCTTTAAGTTAGTATCACTAGATATATCCTAACTTTTAATTGAACCTAATAAAAAAAATAAAAGCCCTTTGCTTTTAAGTGGTTATAGGAAGAATATGCCAATTTTAGAGCCTATAATTTCCACTGGAGAATCGCTCCATAAATCTATAAATCTATAAATATTTATTGCATTGGAATTGACTACTTCACCCTCGACAATTGAATAAAAAAACGATTAATATGTTTTGAAACAAGCCGCTATGGTGAAATCGGTAGACACGCTGCTCTTAGGAAGCAGTGCTATAGCATCTCGGTTCGAGTCCGAGTAGCGGCATGGCATCTTCTAAAAGTGTAAGTCCTATACTGAGTTCAATGTCAATTATAAGATAATTGACATTGAAGTGAAATCCCCACGCTTTTTTTTATTATGATCTTTTCAACTATCGAGCATATATTTACACATATATCTTTTTCAGTGGTTTCAATTGGAATTACAATTTATTTACTAACCCTATTAGTCGATGAAATCGTAGGACTATATGATTCGTCGGAAAAGGGAATACTGACTGCTTTTTACTGTATAACGGGATTATTAGTTACTCGTTGTATTTATTTGCAATATTTACCATTAAGTAATTTCTATGAATCATTAATCTTTCTTTCATGGAGTTTCTCCAGTATTCATATGGTTGTTCCGTATTTCAAAAAAATGAAAACCTATTTCAATGCAATAACCGCGCCAAGTGCTATTTTTACCCAAGGTTTTGCTACTTCGGGTCTTTTAACTGAAATGAACCAATCTGAAATATTAGTACCCGCTCTCCAATCCCATTGGTTAATGATGCACGTAAGTATGATGGTCTTGGGCTATGCTGCTCTTTTATGCGGATCATTATTATCATTAGCTCTTATAGTCATTACATTTCAAAATTTCATAAGAAATTTTTGTAAAAGCAAAAATTTCGTAAATGACCCATTTTCGCTGTGCGAGATTCAATACATAATAGAAAAAAAAAATCGTTTACTAAAAACTTCTTTTCTTTTTTATAGGAATTATTACAGGTTTCGATTGATTCAACAATTAGATCTTTGGAGTTATCGTATTATTAGTCTAGGGTTTATATTTTTAACTATGGGTATTCTTTCAGGAGCAGTATGGGCTAATGAAGCATGGGGATCCTATTGGAATTGGGACCCAAAGGAAACTTGGTCATTTATTACTTGGACCGTATTTGCAATTTATTTACATATTCGAACAAATAAAAATTTTGAAAGTATAAATTCTGCAAGTGTGGCCTCGATGGGTTTTTTTATAATTTGGGTATGCTATTTTGGGGTTAATTTATTAGGAATAGGGTTGCATAGTTATGGTTCATTTGCATTAATATCTAATTGAATTGAAGAAAGTACTTGAAAAAAAAAAAATACAAAATAAACATAGGACAGTATAAGTGTATATAAGAAAACTTCATGGAATTCAGCGGCAACCCTTTGATTTTTTTTTCATTTTCATTACTTGATGCAAAAGGTTCTCGCTGGATTCCATACCCCTTAGAATAGAATTCCTATTTCTTTTACTCAAACCTCAGAAAAGAAAAAGTACTTATTTTTAATTGTTCAACAAACATTTTTGAAAATTATAAGATTTGTCTTTGATTTTTTTATTTCCTCACAAAAAAAACTATGGATAAAAAAAATTCGATATAAGAGCTTCTACTTTCTCAACTGATAGTGAAAAAACGAAATCTGGATAAATACCAATAGATATTACAGGTAAAAGAATAGAGATCGAAAGAAACAATTCTCGCGGCCCAGAATCAACAAAATATGAGTTTGGGACAGTAAAAAGCTTGTATCCGTAGAACATTTGGCGTAACATAGATAAAGAATAAATAGGAGTTAATATTATTCCAATTGCCATTACAAAAGTAATTAGGATTTTGGGCATTAAAAGATATTTTTGGCTAGTAAGTATTCCAAAAAAAACTATCAATTCTGCAACAAAACCACTCATGCCCGGTAATGCAAGAGAGGCCATTGATAAGACACTGAAAGTCGTAAATATTTTTGGAATTGTGATAGCCATTCCGCCCATTTCATCGAGATAAACGAGACGTATTCGATCATAACTCGTTCCGGCCAATAAAAAAAGTGCAGCGCCAATAAAACCATGAGAGATTATTTGTAAAACGGCTCCATTAAGGCCTGTATCGCTTATAGAACCAAGTCCTATAATTATGAAACCCATATGAGATACGGAAGAATAAGCTATTCTTTTTTTTAAATTCCGTTGACCGGGAGATGTTGAAGCTGCATAGATTATTTGAATTGTGCCAACTATCATCAAGCAAGGAGAAAATATAGAATGGGCATGGGGTAATAATTCCATATTTATCCTAATCAACCCATACGCTCCCATTTTTAATAAAATTCCAGCTAGAAGCATACAAGTACTGTAATGTGCCTCTCCATGAGTGTCTGGTAACCAAGTATGTAAGGGTACAATCGGTGATTTAACAGCAAAAGCAATAAAAAATCCAATATAGAAGATAATTTCTAGTTCTACAGGATACGATTGATTTGCTGATATTTCAAAATTTAATGTTGGTTCATTAGAACTAGCTAAACAAATACCTAGAATTGCCATTAATAAAAAGGTGGAACTTCCTGCAGTGTATAAAATAAATTTTGTTGCTGAATACAAACGTTTCTTTCCTCCCCACATGGATATAAGTAGATAAACAGGAATTAATTCTAATTCCCACATGATGAAAAAAAGTAAAACGTCTCGAGAAGAAAAAAGTCCTATTTGACCACTATACATTGCTAACAGCAGAAAATGAAATAATCGGGACTCTCGAGTAACCGGCCGAGCCGCTAAAGTCGCTAAAGTAGTAATAAACCCCGTCAGCAAAACGGGTCCTATAGAAATTCCATCTATTCCCAATCTCCAAGAAAAATCAAAAAATTTTATCCATTTAGAATCCTCTATCAGTTGGATTAATGGCTCGTCCAATTGGAACTGATACTCGAATGCATAGGTCGTTAGAAGGAGTTCTATTATACATACAGAAATCGTATACCATTTAATTACTTTATTTCCTCTATACGGAAATAATAAAATTAGAGAACCCGCAAATATTGGCAAAGTTACAACTATCGTTAACCAAGGAAAATAATTCGTAGTAAAAACAAGATACACTTGGACCAGAAAAGTGCGTGCTCAAAAAAATAAATTTTGTTGAGCACGCGCCTTTGTCGGTAAAGGTCAAAAAATGGAGTCGTATTCAAGTCGGATTTTTTGGAACGTATCAATAAGCTAGACCCATACTTCGAGTTGTTTCATGCCACAAATAAACCCGAACACTCAAGAAATCCGTCGGACAGGCGGATTCACATCTTTTACAACCCACGCAATCCTCTGTTCTTGGAGCAGAAGCTATTTGCTTAGCTTTACACCCGTCCCAGGGTATCATTTCTAATACATCTGTGGGACAAGCTCGTACACATTGAGTACATCCTATACACGTATCATAAATCTTTACAGAATGTGACATTAGATCTATCTATAATTTTTTTTAATAAAAAAAATTTGATCTAGTAAACTTCTAAATGAATCATATATTTAGATACCAGATAAATCAATAATTTCGATTTACCAGAATTTTTCTAATCAATCTACTTATGGATGGACTCATGGAATAAAACCAAGATACTTTGATTTCTTATATTTTCGAAAACACGATCATCTATTCTATTCTGTATAATACACGCCAATTCCAATTTATGAATATTTTAATTTGTCTAGTTAATACTACTTATCAGTCATACTATTTATTCAATAAATTCGATTGATTAATACGAGTTGATCTTTTGATACGATAAATTGACGAAACAATAGCTGGTCCTATAGCTGCTTCAGCGGCTGCAATGGCTATAACAAAAACGGAGAAAATATTTCCTTTTAATTGGCGACTATCAAAAAAATCCGAAAAGGTGACTAAATTTATATTAACCGCATTAACTATAAGTTCAAGACACATCAGAGCTCTAACCATATTTTGGCTGGTGATCAATCCATAGATACCGATACAAAATAAGCAGGCACTCAAAATAAGTCCATGTTCGAGCATCATTGACCAACTCCTTATTAATTTTGATTCATTTTAATAGAACATGAATAACAAGGTAACGTGTTCAATTAATAAGAATATAAAAACAAAGTCTGGAACAAAGAAATAGATTGTGAATAGGGCAAATAACCGAATTGCTATTTTATACATAACCAATGTCAAATTCTAATTGAAGGGAAATAAATGCGATAACACAAAATGAAGTTTGATTTAGATTGTTGTTGATAAGTTGATAGATCTATTATTATTGGCGCGCCACGGAAATTGCACCTATCAAACCGGATAAAAGAATTATCGAAATAAATTCAAAGGGAAGGAAAAACTCTGTTGATAAATGAATTCCAATTTGTTCGCTATTACTTATCAAATCGTGTTCTATCATCTGGTTTGATTTTGTAGTCCAAATAATCCCGTACCATGACGTATCTGTAATAATAGTCATTAATAACCCAAACATATTTGTACAAACCAGCAAAGTAACCCTATTCCCAACGGCCCAAAGATGAAAATCTTTGTAATATTCTGAACCATTCATGAACATTACAGCAAATATGATTAAAACATTTATAGCTCCCACATAAATAAGGAGTTGTGCAGCAGCTACAAAATAGGAATTTGATAGAATATAGAATAAGGATATAGAAACAAGAACTAATCCCAGCGAAAAGGCAGAATAAATGGAGTTCGTAAGTAATACTACTCCTATACCTCCTAAGATAAGACCTAATCCCAGAACGACTAAAATAAAATAATGTATGGGTCCATGCAAATCCATTATATGTAGGATAAGAGATAAAAAAAAATTTCATGACCTTATTGAGACCATAACCCAAAAATAGTTGATTTGATGATTCAAAATAAATTTCTACTTGCATTAAATGTGTGAATTAAAGTAGGTATGATTATTGGACAAATTTGATCTTTTATATGAATAGAGCAGCTCAAATACGAAACTATCCTTTTCGAAATAATGTCATAAATATTAATTAATGAAATTTCAATTCAAATTACGATGCAATTCTTAACCAATGAATAACCAGTGGATTTTTGTAATTATTGAGGCCAAACAAAACGGAAAAACTTATTTCTTTCAATCAAAACTGAACCTCAATAATTACAAATTTTTCTTTAAATCAAGGATTTACTAATTTTTTTTTGAGTCGAATTCAAAATAGTTCGAATTGTATAATCGTCAATTACTACCATTGGTAAACGACCCAGAGCTGTTTGATTATAACTCAATTCGTGACGATCATAAGTAGAAAGTTCATATTCTTCAGTCATTGCTAAACAGTTTGTTGGACAATACTCAACACAATTACCACAAAATATACAGATTCCGAAATCAATACTGTAATTAAGTAATCGTTTCTTACGAATATCAATTTCCAATTTCCAATCAATGACGGGTAAATCTATAGGACATACACGAACACATACTTCACAAGCAATACATTTATCAAATTCAAAATGGATTCGACCGCGGAAACGCTCCGCGGTGATTACCTTTTCATAAGGATATTGAATAGTTATGGGTAAACGATTTACGTGGGATAAAGTAATCATGAAACTTTGACCAATGTACCTTGCAGCACGTACTGTTTGTTGACCATAATTCATGAACCCAGTTACCATAGGGAACATATTGTGAATATATATATATATAAATAGTTTTTAGTTTTGTTTATTTCTCTTGTTTGATCCAAGTTGGGAATATAGGATATCATATTCTTTTAGAGTAAAAATAGTTGAGAAGAAGTTGTTAATAATAAATTACCGAGAGAAATAGGTAAAAGAAATTTCCATCCAAGATTCAATAGTTGGTCAATTCTTATCCTAGGTAAAGTCCATCTTGTTGTGATAGAAATGAACAAGAACAAATAAGTTTTAGCTAATGTAATAATCATATTAATTGTTGGTTCAAAAACACCGTATGGTTTATTTATTTCAAAAAACTCAGAAACAAATATGTGAGTAATAGAGATATTCCAACCACCCAAATAAAGAACAGTTACAAATAATGAAGAAACTAATAGGTTTAAATAGGAAGCAACGTAAAATAAACCAAATTTGATACCCGAATATTCGGTTTGATAACCTGCTATTAATTCTTCTTCTGCTTCTGGTAAATCAAAGGGTAATCTTTCACATTCTGCTAGGGAAGAAATTATAAAAATAATAAACCCTATGGGTTGACGCCACAAATTCCACCCCCAAAAACCATATTTTGATTGTGCCTCAACTATATCAACTGTACTTGAACTATTAGATAATCATAGTCGATTATACCATCACAGTTTCCATCGCTATTACAGAACCGTACGTGAGATTTTCACTGCATACGGCTCCTTGAAGACCTTAAAAAAATCTAAGGATCAGGTCAGTATTTTTTTTTATTTTCTCTTGATACTTGATATGTTTATAAGATGAATAAGGTAAAAATTTATTGTATGATCCTGAATTAGACCAATTGAATTCTGTTTGTTCTGCTTTACTAAATTTTCTAGATAATTATATTAATTTTAATTAATATAAATTAAAGTGTTTCTGAATTGATCTCATCCTTTGATTTAATAAAAAAAACTATTTTAGTTTTTATTTCTTGAGTAATAACTAATTTTTCAATCAAATACTCATTATAAAGATATCAACAACCCGTCCTTTTTCCGTACGAAAAGAATTATACATTAATTTATGAATTATGATATTCATTTTTATCTATATAAATAGAAATATAGAAAAAAAAAAGATAGTTTTTCTTTTTTTTTTTTTACTGTAATTGTATTTAGTTCTATTTTTTTTTGTCATTTCTATTCTTCTTTCTGTTTCTGCGAAGAGTCTATTTAGAAAATCAAAACAAAGAATTATTTCGTTTCCAATAGTGAGTGATTTAATTGACGGATAGGAGCATACTCTGGATCGGAATTGTGGGGAGTACTGCTTGATCATTTCTACTAACTTAAAGCCCCAATTAATATTCTTTGTCCATTATGCTAAAATATTATTTTACATAATCTCCATTACAAATCCTTTGTGTATCTTGGTGTTTCTACTCATCCACTCTTTTTTGTTCAAGCATCGATTACGTTACGGTAATACATGTATGATAATACATACAAACGGTAATGAAAACTCACTAATGTATATCTTTTTAGCCCGCTTCAAGTCAGGATAACTAATTACCTAATCTTGGGGCAAAGGTTTTTGTTTGCTTCTATTTATTTCCGTTCAGTTGTTCAACACTTATACATAGAAAATGAGACTTATCCTTTTTACGGCCAGTTTATATATAAACTGTTTTCTTTCACTCATATAACTCTTGGATTTTGTTCATATAACCGAATACTGAATAAAAACTGAATCTATTTTTTCCATTTCTTCCTTTCTAGTAAGAGTATGTAAGAAATGGCGAACAGTTTATGTCTTAACGAATCGCACGTAGAGATATTGATAAAACACATAAAGTTAATGGTATTTCATAACTAATTGATTGAGCAGCAGCTCGTAAACCACCTAAAAAAGAATATTTATTATTTGATCCGTATCCTGACATAAGAAAGCCAATGGGAGCAATACTTGAAACGGCAATCCATAAAAAAACACCAATATTGAGATTCGATAAAACAAGATGAGAACCAAAGGGAACTACCAAATAGCTTATTAAAATAGATATGACTGCTATGGAAGGTCCGATACTGAATAAACGAGTATCTCCTCTAGATGGAAAGAGGTTTTCTTTGAAAAGTAATTTTGCCCCATCAGCTAAAGCTTGAAGAACTCCTAAAGGTCCAGCGTATTCAGGTCCAATACGTTGTTGTAGCCCTGCAGATATTTCTCTTTCTAACCATACAATTACTAGTACACCTGTTGTGATTCCCAATACAGGAATCAAAATAGGAATAAGTATCCATATAATTCCATAAACCTGTTTTAAAAAAAACAATCTAGAAAAAGAATTGATATCTTGTACTTTTATTCGATCAATTATCATTTTAACGATCAACTTCTCCCAGAATGATATCTATGCTACCTAGTATTGTCATAATATCAGCCAATTTCATTCTTTTAACTAACTGAGGAAGAATTTGCAAATTGATAAAAGCAGGCGGGCGAATTTTAAACCTCCAAGGAAAACCACTCTGATCTCCTATCAGAAAAATCCCTAATTCTCCCTTTGGGGCTTCAATTCTCACATAAAGTTCTTGTTTCGGCAATTCAAAAGTAGGAGAAGGTTTTTTGCTAATAAATCGATAGTCAAAATCATTCCATTCTGGATTTATTTCTCTATCAAAGTATCGTATTTCTAAATTCTCATAAGGCCCCCCTGGAATTCCTTCTAACCCCTGTTGAATAATTTTTATGGATTCTGTCATTTCAGTAATACGGATTAGATACCGAGCTAATGAATCTCCTTCTTTTTGCCATTGTACTTCCCAATCAAATTCGTCGTAACACTCATAATGATCAACTTTACGGAGATCCCATTGTATTCCAGAAGCTCGCAGCATTGGTCCCGATAAACCCCAATTTATTACTTCCTCTCTTCCAATAATACCTACCCCCTCAACTCGTTCTAAAAAAATAGGATTTCGTGTAATAAGTTTTTGATATTCAATAACTCCTGTTAAAAAATAATCACAAAAATCTAAACATTTATTGATCCAGCCATAAGGTAAATCAGTTGCTACTCCTCCAATACGAAAAAAATTATGCATCATTCTCATCCCAGTGGCAGCTTCAAATAGATCATATACTAATTCTCTTTCTCTGAAAATATAGAAGAAAGGTGTTTGGGCCCCAATATCTGCCATAAAAGGGCCAAGCCATAACAGATGCGAAGCTATACGACTTAACTCCAACATAATTGTTCGGATATAGCTGGCTCTTTTAGGTACTTGGATATTTCTCAGAAACTCTGGTGCGTTTACGGTTATTGCTTCGGTGAACATAGTAGCTAAATAATCCCAACGTGTTACATAAGGCAAATATTGTATAATTGTTCGGTTTTCCGCAATTTTTTCCATTCCTCGGTGTAAATATCCTAATATTGGTTCACAATCAATAACATCTTCACCATCGAGAGTAATGATGAGTCGAAGAACACCGTGCATTGATGGGTGGTGAGGCCCCATATTTACTATCATGAGGTCGTTTCTTGTCGCAGGTATATTCATAGGTTTTTACTCGATTCGTTTTTTCATGAATTACTGAAAGGAAAAAAAAGTTCATTAAAATGAAAGATTTACTAAATCAAATAATTCAAAACAACCCTTCAAACTAAAATTAACGCGTTTTTGATTCGCGAATATCTAACTGATTAATTAATTGTTTATAACGTAGTCTATTTTTCTTTGACAAATAAGACAGCATTCTTTGTCGTTTTCCCAAAATTTTTCGGAGGCCTCTCTGAGATAAATAATCTTTTCTATGCAATTCCAAATGTAAAGAAAGTTTTCGTATCCTATTAGTGAGCCTTAATATTTGAAATGCAACAGACCCCCTGATTTCTTCTTTTTCTTCGTATGAAATAACCGAAATCAATGGCTTTTTTACCATAAAATTGAATCTTCTCCTCCCCACACTGGTCCTATTACTAGATCTATTTTTGTTATCAATAAAAAAAGTTCTACTCCGTTTTTTTGGTATACACACTACAATAATGTTAATTTTTTTTTTAATTACCAAAGGGGCAGTTCATTTTTTTAATTGTGGATACATATGGACCCTTAACATACCAAAACGACTGCCATTATTGGTATCAAACCAATAGCGATTCAGACAAACGAAATCTTCTAATCGATAATTAGGCCAAAGAAAAATTTTTAATTGAATTTTTGTATCTCTTTTGTTTTTATTCAAAACAGGTTTCTTTTCCTTATTTTCATTATAATTTTCAGAAAAAAATGTACAATTTAGAGGCATACCCCTTCGATTCATAGAATAGAAATAAATTATAATTCTGAATTCTTTCCGACGTCTGGGCGATAAACTACTTTCAAGAACAAACAAAGCATAATGAGTTTTGGCTCTATTTTGAGTTATTTTTTGATGCTTTAGAATTAATTCATCATAATTCTTCTTATCAATATGACCTTTTTCTCGGTCCCTTTGATTAATTCTGTGATTGCTTTGATTAACGACCGAAATAGAAATACTTATAGTTTGATGCATAAGAAATTGTCCTTTCTTTTTTATAGACAGACGAACGGGTTCGATAGAGAATTGTCCCCTTTTAAACGCCTCTATACAAATAGAATAAGCCTTACTATTTAACACATTTGAATTTAGTTTTAGCAATTTGTTTCTAAAAAGAAAAAATTCAAATGTCATTTTATTTTTCCCTAATTTTTTGATTTTATTTTTCCCTAATTTTTGAATTTTCTTTTTTCCTAATTTTTGAATTTTCTTTTTAAAAAAAAGATATATCGCTTCAAAAAAATTATATCTCTTTTTATTTTGAAACTTTTTAAAAAACTTCTTCAATATGTTCAAGTGGTTCAGTATCAAAACGTTTTGATTTATTTCCTTTATTTCATTTAGTTTGAGTATTTCATTTAGTTTCATTAGTTTCAGTATCAAAAAGTTTTGATTTATTTTGTTTATTTTATTTCGTTTCAGTATTTCAGTTATTTCAGTTATTTCGGTTATTTCAAAAAGACAATAATTCCTTTTTACTAAGAAAGGTAAGTTTTTTTTATTGAAAGGTGAGTTATTTTTATTCAAAGGTAAGTTTTTTGTATTTTCAATGCCATTTTGATTAAAATTTAAAAAGATCCACTTGATTGATAGGTTCCACGATTTGTTTTTTTTTTTATACGAATTAGAGAGTATTAAAAATTCTGGAAAAAGCCCAAGTTCGAAATTAAATAGGGGGAATTTGAGTATTTCTTCATTCATTCGCAGCCAATAAAAAAAATTTCTATCTAGATAATTATTGAGCGAAATACCTACCTGCATAGTGCGTTTATTTGCGTCGTAATTAGATAAAATATATTGGTTATAATTCACTTGTAAGGGTATTTCAGAAATAAAGGAATTATTCTTATCTTCATACTTAATAAATTGATATGCTAAAAAATTATATTTATCTTGTTTTTTAACATTTTTTTTTTTTTCGGATTTAAGTAATCGATTTTTTTCATAGGAATAAAATTTCTTTAAATTTGTGTTTTGCACTATAGAGCAATAGTTTACTATATTTCTAGTCTCTTGTGATACGAGCTGAAATAAATCATTTTTGTAAAAATTTTTTAACCTATTTTTCCATTGCTGAATTCTTTTAGAATTGCGGAGGTTCTTATGCCTTAATTTTGAATGGAATATTGTTTGTGTTCCAATAAAATAATTCTTTATTTCATTTTTCAAAAAAAAATATGTTACATTAGATTGAAAGACAGATCTTAACTTATCCTTATCTAAATTAAAAAAGTTAAAAAACGTGTTTTGTAATAATTTGTAAAAGACATATGTTTGTGACAAATAAGATAAGTCACAAAAAGCATGTAAGTTCTTATTACTACTATTAGAAAGTTCCTTGTTTATAGAGTAAATAAACTTAGTTTTATTTCTTTTTTTTTTTTTTTTATCAGTTTTTTGTTTTTCATTATTGTAAATAGAGTTATTACAGGAATTGTATTTAATAATAATTTTTTTTTTGAATTCAAAAAAAAAAAGTTGTACATTTCTTCTATAAAAAATATCGAAAAATTTATAGATATATAAAAAGACATATGTATATATCCCGTTAACAGACAAATTGATAAAATAAGTTGTTTTACGAATTAGTCGAACATTTTTTTTTTTTAATAGTTGTAAAAAAGTTTTTTGCAGTTCCAGCATTTTCTCATCATAACCAATTTTTTTATAATGAAAATTTCTATGTAGACTTATAAATTCGTTTTTATTTACTTTTAAAATTTTTTGTATTTCCTCTATGATTGTGTTTGTTCTAGCAGTTATCCTTTGTAGTTTTTTTTTTGTCAATGAAAAAGTTGTGCAATTCCTAGATTGAACGGTAATAAAGGCTTTATCAATTATTTCATTATTGCTTATCAAATTTTTTTCTTTTTTGTTTTCGCTCAACTCATATTTTTCGATTTTTTTCAATCGAAATAATATAATTTTTTGTCTATTTTTTAAAAATCGAATAGTTTTACTAAACCCTTTCTTTATTTTTTTTAACCCTTTTTGAAAAAAAATTCTTCTTGCTTCGTTTAAATTTATTAAAACTATACAAGACGACTTTAAAAGTACTTTGAAAAGTTTTTGAAAACAATAAGAATTAAATAAACTTTTTATGTCTTTAAATAAAATTTTTATGTCTGGAATATAAAAAATATTTTCAGTTTCGAACTGTCCAAAAATATTTTCAGTTTCCGCCAGTCCAAAAAAATTTAAAAAATAATTCTTATTATCATTGTTAATTATTTTAGAAGTATCGTGCCAAAATTTAAGACGAAAAGGAGATTCGATCTTTATATGAATGTGGGATTGAAATACCTTTATAGGCCATTCGTTTTTTAATAATTCATACAACTTGTCATAAGAATATTTAAGATGTACTTCGTTTTTCCAATCGATTACATCCAGCTCCCATTCAGATTTTTGACGTAATAGACTACGAATACTAGTTTTCACTAGTATTAATGACGGTAATATTATATATTGTCTCAGAATTGATTGTATTAGTAATAGAAAATTTCTTCCTCGTCGAACGGCGTCGGGCAGGTGCTCCAAAACTTTGTATACTTTTTTTTTTTCGGTAAATTTATTTCTAAAGGACGTTAGAAAGGCTTTCCACCAAAAAACACTACCAATTTTACGGCTTTGGCCTCGTATCGCGCCTTTGAGTAGATTTTGTCGAAAATTAGGTCGTAAAACAATTCGGAAAAAAATCCTTAGTAGTCTATTATAATTATTTGAACTAATCCTATTTT